CAGTAAATAGTTTATATTAAAAATATAATATTTGGGTTATTAAGAATAATTACTGATTTCAAAAAAAAATCCAGGCAAAATTTATTATTTACAATTGTTGGTTTAATCAATATTTTAAGGATGAATTTTTAGTTTAATTAGAATAATTCACTTACAATGAATAGGTTTAAAAATTCTATATTAATAATGTTTTTTATTATTTCTGTTGTATTCTGTGTTTTATGTTTTATAAATCTGGACCCCATAAAAAGTAGATTTTTTTTGATTTTTTCTTTATTGAGTAGAATACCAATTATATCATTTAGAAACCACGTTTGGTATTCTTATTTTATTTGTTTATTATTTTTAAGTGGTATTTTTGTAATTTTGGTTTATTTCTCAAGTTTATCTAAAATTAATTTTGTTAAAAGAAAATTGGTTTTAACATCAATGTTTTTAATATTTATTTTATGTGCTCCTGTTTTAATATTTTCAAATGAGAACTTAAGATTAGTAAATTTTTATTATAACAGATATTGGTTTTTTATAGCTTTTATTATGTTAATTTTATTAATATTTATGAATTTTAGTAGTTATTTTTTAAATTTTTCTGGTGCATTGCGAAAAATTTAATTAAGATTATTTTTTTATTTATTAGAATGTTTATATTATTTTTTAAATGACACCGTTTTATTTTTATTTTAATTTCTTTAGAATTTTTAATATTGAGGTTATTTTTAAGGTTGTCTACAGCATTAAGAGAAATAATATTTTTTTATTTTATGTGTTTTTCTGTTATTTCAAGAATTTTAGGAATAGTTGTAATGGTTGGTAATATAAAAATCTACGGTAGTGACCAATGTATTTTTTACAGATATAAGTTAAGTTTAAACTATTGGTCTTCAAAACCGAAAATTTTATTCTGTATAATGAGATAATAGTATAAGGAGTATTTTTCTTTTTCGCAGAAAAGGTTATTTATCTTAAAATTTTAAATTTGATCATGGTTTAAGATGGTTTAAAATGGTATTATCTATTTTTGATTTACAGCGTGGGCAATGAATTTTTACCCCGGCAAATTATCGTTTGTAAAATATTTGTTCCAGAATAATCGGCTAGACTTATTAAAGCTTGTACTTTAATTGATTTTTATTATAATATTGTTATTTATCACTTAAAAAGTTTAAGGTAGAATTAGAATTTATTAAATGGTATTTATTATAATATTAAATTTTGGTGAACGAATTAGATTAGTACCTAATTAGACAAAAATTAAAAGAGCAGGAGTAAAGTTGTATTTAAACTGAAAAGATATTGGCAGGTCTTCTAAATTATCTTTGGAGGCTGAGTAGTAACTGAGAACCCTCATTGACTACTTATTTTTTAGACTCATGTATGATCGTTTATTTTATTCTTAAGGATTATAAGTAAAAATTATTCTTTATTAAAATAGATATATACCTGGTTTATGGAGAAAGTAAAACTTGGCCTACAATAAAATATTTTATGGATAAGTTTTTTAGTAGAAATTTTGAAATTGTAAAAGATAGTAAGAAATTTTTTATATATTTCTGAAGGGTATCTAGAGACGGTACAAATCATCCATCAATTGCCTCAAAGGGAGTAAGTTGTAGTAAAGTAGATTAAGGGGAACCTCAATCTAGAAATTAAACTATTAGTATTTATGTTTTGAAAACATGAAGCGAGTACAACTCGTAGTTTTTAAGGATTAGTTTAATATAGAATTGTTGACTGTTAATCAAAGGGTTGTATCCTTAAACAAAGATTTAGTTTAATTCAAAACATTAGATTGTAAATCTAAAGATTTTTAATCTTTGATTATTTTAATTTTATTAATAGTTATTTTAATAATAGTGTTTATTGTGCAAAGGATTGCTTTTATTACTTTGTATGAGCGTCATTTATTAGGAAGAAGTCAAAATCGTTTAGGTCCCACTAAAGTCAGATTTATAGGGATTTTGCAAGCTATTATAGATGGTGTAAAGTTATTAAAAAAAGAACAGTTGACACCATTAAATTCAGCAGAAATTTCTTTTTTACTGGTTCCTGGTATTTCTTTTATTGTAATGTATTTAGAATGATTCACTTTACCTTATATATTCAGGTTTTTAAGATTTGAGTATTCAATCTTATTTTTTTTATGTTTGATCGGTTTTTCTGTTTACACAACTTTAATTAGTGGTGTTGTAAGAAAATCTAAATACGGTATAATTGGTGCTATTCGTGCTAGAAGTCAAAGTATCTCTTATGAAATTGCTTTTTCTTTATATGTTTTATGTGTAGTAATTCATAATAGAATATTCAGATTTTTTAGTAGGTTTAGGTTGAGTTTATTGATTATTTATATTCCATTTTTGATCATAATTATTGCTGAATTAAATCGTGCACCTTTTGATTTTTCAGAAGGTGAGAGGGAGTTAGTCAGTGGTTATAATGTAGAATTTGCAAGAGTAGCTTTTGTTTTGCTATTTTTAAGAGAATATGGTAGATTAATTTTTTTTAGAGTTTTATCTTCAGTTATGTTTTTCAATTTTTCTATTATTTGTTCTTATCTTATTTTCAGTTTATTGATTTTTATTCGTAGTTCTTATCCACGTTATCGTTATGATATAATAATAAGTTTATTTTGATTTAAGTTGTTACCCATTTCATTAATTTTATTAATGTTTTATGCATTAATATTTTATTATTAATAATGTTTATTTTTTAGATATTTTTATATTTGTTTTTGTTTTGCAATATTTATTCTATTTTAAAGAAAGAATAATTAATTGTTTAGTTAAGAATTTTTTTAGGTCTTTAGTTGGTGTATTTAGATACACTGCTAGACTACCTTTGAGATCTGTTATCTCTGTATCAACATTTGTTGTACTATTAACATGTTGTTTTGGTGGTTATTTTACTTACTCTTTTTGTCCTTGTGGTATGGTTGAGTTTACTTTTGTTTATGCAGCTGTTGCATGAATAAGGACTTTATTAACTTTTATTTCAAGTGAAAAATTTTCTATTTATATGAGAAAAGATGGTGATAGATTTTTAAAGACATTTAGAATATTATTGGTTGAAATTGTAAGAGAGTTTTCTCGTCCTTTAGCTTTAACTGTTCGGTTAACTGTTAATATTATAGTTGGTCATTTAATTAGAATGGCTTTATACCAAGGTTTAGAATTAAGAATAGGAGAGAAGTATATTTGATTATCTGTTTTAGCTATTATAATAGAATGTTTTGTATTTTTTATTCAAAGATATATTTTTTCTCGTTTAATTTATTTATATTTAAATGAATAATGAAATGTTAACTTAAGTTTTAAAGTGCCAAACTTTTAATTTGGAAATGTATTTTCACATTTCATATAAATTGGTATAGCATAAGAAGTGCATTTGTTTTAAGCGCAAAAGATATACGCCAATAAACAAGTTTATAAGTAAGTCTTCTAAATTTACTCTAGGTTAAAACCTGCTTGTTTTTGATAATTTTTATAATTAGTTTTGTTTTATTTTTAAGACTATTATCCTTAATAACAAATAATATAATTATTTGATGAAGGGTATTCTTAATGATAACTGTAGTTTTTATTTTTTTAAACAAGAATGTAAAAAGTTATTCAAGTTTAATTAATTACTTTGTTATTCAAGAAAGTTTAGGGTTAATATTTTTATTAATAAATTTTGGTATTTTTCAATTTTTTATTATTATAATAAAAATTGGTGTTGCTCCTTTACATTTTTGAATTTTTAGCATTACTAACAACATTTTTAGTTACAATTTGATATGATTTTTAACATTTCAAAAGTTACCTTTTTTATTAATTTTAGTTCAAATTTTTTGGTTAGGAGGTCTAATATTATTATTTTTTGGTTTGATAGTTTGTTATTTACAAATATTCTCATTAAAAAACTATAAAAATTTGTTAGTATTGTCTTCAACAGAATCATTTAATTGAATTATTATAGGTGTCTTTATATCACTAATCAATTCTGTTTATTTGTTTATTTATTATATAATTTTAATAGTTATACTGATTAATAAATTTAGAAAATCCAGTTCTAATTGATTAAATTGGGAAACTATTTTAGTATTTTTGAATATACCATTTAGAGTAACTTTTTTTGTTAAAATTTTTTCTTTAAGAGAAATTTTTAAATTTAATACTATTATAATGTTGGTTATATTAATGATAATATTTTTATCAGCATTAACATTTAGATATTGGTTAATTAATATGAGAGTTAAATTTTATGATAAAAACCAAATAAATAATAATTATTTTTATTTTTTACTGTACCCTCTAATATTGATTAGAATTATTTAACTTTTCTGGTGAAATATATCATGTTATCTTGATAAGGTAAAGTTCCATTATGGGTGAAGTAAGATGTGAAATAGATATTACTATATTTAGCTACGGACTAAAATGATTTAACATCTTTGTAGTTTAGTTTAGAAAGAATATTTGTTTTTGGTACAAAAGGGTTTAATTACATCACTCTTTTAGTTTATAAAAAATATAACTCTGAAGAAGTTAAGAATTTTCAGGAGTGATAAAAGGTTTAATAAATTTTGTTAATTCGTTAGTTGTAGTTTTACCATCAAGAAAAACTTTAACTTTAAGATGAAATTTTGGTAGAATACTAGGAATAGTTTTGGCATTCCAAATTTTAACTGGTACTTTTTTAGCAATATATTATAGGGCTGATAGATTATTAGCTTTTTCTAGAGTACAATATATTATATATGAAGTAAATTTTGGTTGAATTTTTCGTATTTTTCATTTTAATGGTGCTAGTTTATTTTTTGTATTTTTATATTTACATATTTTTAAGGGTTTATTTTTTATAAGTTATCGTTTAAAAAAGGTTTGAATATCTGGTTTAACTATTTATTTATTAGTTATAATGGAAGCTTTTATAGGATATGTATTAGTTTGAGCTCAAATAAGGTTTTGAGCTTCAGTGGTAATTACTAGTTTATTAAGAGTTATTCCAATTTGAGGTCCAATGATTGTAACTTGAATTTGAAGGGGGTTTACTGTTTCTGGTGCCACTCTAAAATTCTTTTTTGTTTTACATTTTTTAGTCCCTTGGGGGTTATTGGTATTAATATTGGTTCATTTAATTTTTTTGCATAGAACTGGTAGAACTTCTGTTTTACACTGTCATGGTGATTATGATAAAGTTTGTTTTGCTCCAGAGTATTGAGGTAAAGATGTTTATAATATTCTAGTTTGGTTGGTTTTTATTGTTATATCTTTAATTTCACCATTTGTTTTGGGTGATGCTGAAATATTTATTGAGGCTGATCCAATAATAAGACCAGTACACATTGTACCAGAGTGGTATTTTTTGTTTGCTTATGCTATTTTACGTGCTATTCCTAATAAAATTTTAGGTGTTATTGCCTTGTTAATAAGAATTGTTATTTTTTATTTTTTTGCATTTGTAAACAATTATACTTCAAGATTGGTGAAATTAAATAAATTATTGGTCTTTTCTTTTATTGTAAGATCAGTGGTATTGAGATGATTAGGTCAATGTTTGGTAGAAGATCCTTTTACTCTATTAAGAGTAATTTTTTCTTTATTATATTTTGGTTTATCTTCAACTTTATTATTTGTCTTTATATTTAGAAAAAAATTATTTGAGTAATACATTTTTAGTATTTGTAATATATTAGATTTAGATTCTAAAGATTTTTAAATGTAATTTTTCATAATTTTCACATTTTAAGTTTATCTAGCTATGCTTATTATATATTTTTTGGTTCTTTGGGTTTAACAACATCTTTAGTAATATTCTTTAAGTATGGTTTATACTGAATGTTTTTGTTTACATTATTTTCAGTTTTATTTATTGCTTTTGCTTGAGGAAAAGATATTTCAATAGAAGGTTTAAGGGGTTATCATAACTTTTATGTAATAGATGGTTTCAAATTTGGTACGATTTTATTTATTTTTAGAGAATTTATATTCTTTTTTAGAATTTTTTGAACTTTCTTTGATGCTGCTTTAGTGCCGGTGCACGATTTAGGTGAGATATGGTCACCTATGGGTATACATTTAGTCAACCCATTTGGAGTACCTTTATTAAATACAATTATTTTATTAAGAAGAGGTGTTTCAGTGACTTGAGCACATTATAGTTTATTAAGAAATAAAAGTTGTACAAATAGGTTAGTTTTAACAGTGGTTTTAGCTATTTATTTTACTGGTATTCAACTAATAGAGTACAGAGAGGCTAGTTTTTCTATTTCTGATGGAATCTTTGGTAGAATTTTTTATTTAAGGACAGGATTCCACGGCATTCATGTATTATGTGGTGGTTTATTCTTATTTTTTAATTTGATTCGTATGGTAAAAAATCATTTTAATTATAACCACCATTTAGGGTTTGAATTTGCTATTTTGTATTGACATTTTGTTGATGTAGTCTGGTTATTCTTATTTGTATTTGTTTATTGATGGTCATATTAGCTATTATAGTTTAATATAGAATTTATAACTTGTAATTATAAGGTTTGTGGTAGCTTTGATAGAATATTTTTTATTAAGTTTGGTTTGATTTTTTAAACCTATATATTTCTTTTTGTTTTTGTTATTCTATGTGTTATTTATAATAAATAGATATTCTTGGTCTGGTTTATTTATAGTAGTAGACTCAATAACTTTTATTTTGTTGATTATAATAAGTTTATTTATTATAGGAATTATCATGATAAGTGAAAAAAACAATAATTTATTGATTTTAACTGAGATATTAGTTTTAGTTTGTATTTTATTTTTTGTGCCGAGAAATTTTTTGATATTATATATATTTTTTGAATTATCAATATTTCCTATTTTGGTAATAATTTTAGGTTATGGTTCTCAAATTGAAAAAATTAACTCTTCATATTATTTAATTTTTTATGCTGCTTTCTGTTCATTTCCTTTTCTATTTGTTTATTTTAATACTAATTTTTTATTGGTGTTTAGATATTATGATATTATTTTGTCATGAGAGGTATTTTTTATTTTAACATTGAGGTTTATAATAAAATTTCCTATTTATTTTTTACATTTGTGGTTACCTAAAGCTCATGTAGAAGCACCTACTACAGCAAGAATATTGTTGGCTGGTTTGTTGCTAAAATTAGGAACTGCAGGTTTTTTTCGTATTTTGGGTAGAATAAATTTTATTCACAATAATATGTGAATAATCATCGCCTTTTTGGGTATGGTTTTAGGTTCTTTTTGTTGTGTATTCCAAAGAGACTCAAAATCATTAGCAGCTTACTCATCAGTGACACATATAAGATTTTTGTTGTTATCACTAGTATTTATTAGAATAAGTGGTAAAATCAGAAGATTAATATTAATATTAGCACATGGTTATACATCAACATTAATGTTCTATTTGGTTGGGGAGTATTACCATACTTCAACAAGACGTATAATTTATTTCATAAATAGATTTTTTAGTTCAAGGATGATTATAGGAATCTTATTTTCTTTAGTATTTTTGTCTAATAGAGGTGTGCCACCTTCTTTATCATTTTTGTCAGAATTTTTAGTTGTAACAAATGGTATAATTTTCACAAAAAGTATATTTACTATTGTATTTATTTATTTTTTAGTGTCTTTTTATTATTCTTTATTTTTAATTACTAATTCTTTGATAGGGAAAGTATTTTTAAATTTTAATACATGAAACATCGGTTTTTCTTCACCTTTAGTTCTAATGATGTATAATGTATTTTGGTTTAGAGTATTTTATTAAAAATAGTTTTAAGAAATATGGATTAACCTTTAAATTTTATAGATTTCTTAAATAAATATATTTAAAAAATATCAAGGTGGTTTAGCTGTCTGATTAGAAAGGTCTAATCATAAAGACATTGGAACTTTATATTTTATTTTTGGTTTATGGTCTGGTATAGTGGGTACCAGATTATCTTTAATTATTCGTTTAGAATTAGCAAAACCAGGTTTTTTCTTGGGAAACGGTCAGTTATACAATTCTGTATTAACTGCTCATGCTATTTTAATAATTTTCTTTATAGTAATACCTAGAATAATTGGTGGGTTTGGAAATTGGTTGTTACCTTTAATGCTGGGAGCCCCTGATATAAGGTTTCCACGTTTGAACAATTTAAGATTTTGATTATTACCGACAGCAATGTTTTTAATTTTAGATTCTAGGTTTGTTGATATAGGTTGTGGTACTAGGTGAACAGTATACCCTCCTTTAAGAACAATAGGACATCCAGGAAGAAGGGTGGATTTAGCTATTTTTAGATTACATTGTGCTGGTCTAAGATCTATTTTAGGTGGTATTAATTTTATGTGTACAACAAAAAATTTACGTAGAAGTTCTATTTCTTTAGAGCATATGAGTTTATTTGTTTGAACAGTGTTTGTAACAGTATTTTTGTTAGTATTATCTTTACCAGTTCTAGCAGGTGCTATCACAATATTATTAACTGATCGTAATTTAAATACTTCTTTTTTTGACCCTAGGACTGGTGGTAATCCTTTAATTTATCAACATTTATTCTGATTTTTTGGGCATCCTGAGGTGTATATTTTAATTTTACCAGCTTTTGGTATTATTAGACAATCTACTTTATATTTAACTGGTAAAAAGGAAGTATTTGGTTCTTTAGGTATGGTTTATGCAATTTTAAGGATTGGTTTAATTGGTTGTGTAGTTTGAGCTCACCATATGTACACTGTAGGTATAGATTTGGATTCACGTGCTTACTTTACTGCAGCTACAATAGTGATTGCTGTACCAACCGGGGTAAAAGTGTTCAGATGATTAGCCACCCTATTTGGAATAAAAATGGTTTTTCAACCAGTTTTATTGTGAGTATTGGGGTTTATTTTTTTATTTACTGTAGGTGGTTTAACAGGTGTTATTTTATCAAATTCTAGTTTAGATATTATTTTACACGACACTTATTATGTAGTAAGACATTTTCACTACGTACTGAGGTTAGGTGCTGTATTTGGTATTTTTACTGGTATCAGATTGTGGTGAAGATTTATTACAGGTTTTGTTTATGATAAAATAATGATAAGAGTTGTGTTTATTTTAATATTTATTGGAGTTAATTTAACATTTTTTCCTTTACATTTTGCTGGTTTACATGGTTTTCCTCGTAAATATGTAGACTACCCAGATGTCTATTCAATTTGAAATATTGTTTCTTCTTATGGATCAATAATCAGAACATTTGCTTTATTCTTATTTATTTATGTATTGATGGAGTCATTCTTCAGGTATCGTTTAGTATTAAATGATAATTTTGTCAATAGAAGTCCAGAATATAGAATAAGAGGATATGTATTTGGCCATAGATATCAATCTGAAATTTATTTTAGGTCAAGATCTTTAAAACATTAATATAAAAACTTTTAGTATAATATAGTATTTTTAATTGCAAATTAAAAGGTTTCAAAAGTTTTAATAAGATAGGATAAAAAGTCTATATGGTTCATACCCTTAAGGTGGTTTCTCTTATTAAAAAAATCTTAGTATAAAGAGTATAGTTTATTGTCAATAAATAGGTTAAAGATTTTAAGGTTATCAAAATTTTGACAAAAATGTGCAAATTTTTCAAAAAATTGCAAATTTGTGTTTTGCCAAGTAAAAAAGACTAAGGAATTTTTTCCAAAATGCCACTTGTAAGGGGGTACCCTTGCAGACCAAATTTGGAAAAAAATTAAACTCGGACAAATATTTTTATTTTTCACAAATTTTGTTGTACGTGCAAAATGACAGTGAACGGAGAGATCTCATTTTTTTTTTGACGTTGGCAAAATCTTATTTTGCCAATTATTTTTTGTTATACAAAAAATAATTATATAACATTTTTCGAAGAAAAATAAAAAAAATGTTGTATGAAAAAAATTATAATTATTCTGGTAATTTTTTTTGTGAAATTGGTTAACTTTTACTGGTTCATTCAATATATGGTAATAGAAAATTAATTTTTTTTTATTCTTGATTCTTTAGTATAATTTTAGTATTTTTGACTTCCAATCAAAGGGTTTAAAGGATTAATCTATAATTTTTTTCAAGGTTATAATTTAATATTTTCAAGTAGTTTATTTGCTAGATATATAGACTGATTTCATAATTTTGATTGTAGTTTAATATTTGGTGTTTTAGTATTTGTAATTATGTTATTTATTTATTTAATAACTAGACAATTTTATTTTAAAAGAAAAAAAATTGAATACCAATTTGGAGAATTATTATGTAGAGTTTTCCCAACTCTAATTTTACTTTTACAAATAGTTCCATCTTTAAGATTATTATATTATTATGGTTTAATAAATTTGGATAGAAATTTAACAGTTAAAGTCACCGGTCATCAGTGATATTGAAGATATGAGTTTAGTGATATCCCTGGTTTAGAATTTGATTCTTATATAAAATCTTTGGATAGTCTAAATTTAGGTGAACCACGTTTATTAGAGGTAGATAATCGTTGTGTTGTTCCATGTGATACAAATATTCGTTTCTGTATTACTTCTGCTGATGTGATCCATGCTTGAAGTTTATCTAGGTTATCAATTAAATTGGATGCTATAAGAGGTGTTTTAAGAACCCTATCTTACAGGTTTCCAGTAGTAGGTGTTTTTTATGGACAATGTTCAGAAATTTGTGGTGCCAATCACAGATTTATACCTATTGCTGTAGAAGTCACTTTAATGGAAAATTTTAAAAACTGATGTTTCGGTACAATAGAATAAAAAAGCTTTTTAGTTTATACAAAAATTTTTACTTGTGGCGTAAAAGAATTTAAAGCTTTAAATTAATTTTTTATAAATGTTAGTATTGCATACTATTTAAGGAAAATTTTATTGACTATAAAAAATAGAAATAAAAGGTAGAAAAATGTTTAATTTTATTGTTTCATAATAAAAATTAGCATTTTTAGTGTTGAAATGTCGACTTTTATAATATCTGTATTTAAAAATATATTAGAAAATTATATATAATAAAATGATTAATTGAAAAGTAAAATTTGTAGTGTTTAAATTTTAGGTTTTACAACCTTTTCAGTTTTTATTATCGGAAATTATTTTAAAAATTTAATAATATTTTATTAAATATAAAATCTTAAAATTAGTAGATTTTATAAACAAAGTAGAATAAATAAATTTAATTAAAGAACTTGAACTCTTAATCAAATGTTTTTTAAAGACTTAGGTTTTTAAATAAAACTGGCTTCTGCCCTATGAATTTTAAATGGCAGTCTTAGCGTGAGGACATTAAGGTAGCAAAATAATTTGTGCTTTTAATGAGTTCCAGTATGAATGGAGTTATTGTTTAGTTATATTTTTATTTTATGTTGAATTTAATATTTGTTTAAGAAAAAACAAATATATTTGTACAAAGATAAGTCTTCGGAAATTCTATTATTTTTAATTAATTTTTATTAAAAATAAGTTTTCTAGGGTAGAATTTTATGTAATTATTTTTTACTAATTATAATTTAAAGAATTACTCCGGAGTTAACAGAAAATCATACCTAATCTAGTTCTTATAGTAAGGTAAGTTTTACATCGATGTTGTATTTTGGTAAGCCAAGAGAGGAGAAGGTTTGGTAATTTTAGACTGTTCTTCTGTTAATTAACCAAACGTGATATTAGTTTAATTCATCGTGAGATAGAATTGTTTATCTTGACAAATATTTATATGAAAAGTGTTTAGTACGAAAGGAACAATATAAAAGTTTTAAACTTTAAAAGATTTTAAAAGTCTTAATTTTAGTATTAATAATAGTGTTTGGTTTCACGTCAGTTTTATTAATTGTATTTTATTTAATCAATTTTTTAATAAGGATTAAAGATTCAAACAAAAACAAAATTAGTGCTTTCGAGTGTGGTTTTGTAAGAGTTGGTAAAATTCAGAATTCCTTTAGAATTCATTTTTTTATTATAATGTTAATATTTGTAATTTTTGATTTAGAAATTGTAATATTTTTAGGTATTATAGTTTCTGATATGAGTTCATTTTTTAGGTTTTTGATAGTGATGTCATTTATTGTTGGTGGTTTTTACATAGAATGATGATATGGTAAATTAATTTGAGTAATTTAAAATTAATATTTCTATTTATTTGATTTTGTTAGTATTTGGTTTTTTTATATTAATAGTATGATCATTCCCTTTTATGAAATTGAGTTTGTATTTTGTAGAGTGGGATTTTTTGTCACTAAAATTTAATATATACTTTAATAGTGTTTTATTTTCATTTATTCTAATGTTAGTAACATTTAGAGTTTTAGTTTTTAGGACTTATTATTTGAATAGAGAACTAAATTTCAATTATTATTATTTTGTGTTATTGATTTTTGTTGGTAGGATATTTAGACTAAACTACAGAAACAGAGTATTCACAATATTGTTGAGATGAGATTTATTAGGTATCTCAAGATTTTTTCTAGTTTTATTTTATAATAATTGAGATAGATGTAGAGGTGCTATAAATACAGCTTTGACAAATCGTTTAGGTGATTATTTTATATTTGTATTTTTTAGGGGTTGTATTTTTAGAGGATATTTCTTTATAAGTTTTAGATTTTTTAGTTTTTTTATAGTAATGATGTTGGTGCTAACAGCATTTACAAAAAGAGCTCAATTTCCTTTTAGAAGTTGATTACCAAAAGCTATAAGGGCACCTACACCAGTTAGGTCCCTAGTACATAGGAGAACTTTAGTTACAGCTGGTCTGATCTTGTTAATAAATTTTAATTATTTAATTATACATAAAAATGTTTTGTTTATGTGTTTAGCAATTGGAATTTTTACAATATTTTTTTCTAGAATTACAGCTTTGGTAGAAGAGGACCTAAAGAAAGTAGTTGCTTTAAGAACATTATCTCAAATAGGTTTTTCAATAGTAACATTAGGTTTGGGTTTAAATTTTATTTCATTTATTCATTTAGTTAGCCATGCTTTATTTAAAAGTTGTTTATTTATACAAGTGGGTTATATTATTCACTGTTCCTTTGGTCAACAAGATGGTCGAAATTATAGAAATAATGGTAATTTACCAAATTTTATTCAGTTACAGTTATTGGTGACTTTATTCTGTCTATGCGGATTAATTTTTTCTAGGGGTGCTGTAAGAAAAGACTTTATTTTAGAGATATTTTTTATAAATAATCATATAATTATTTTTGGTTTAATATTTTTTATTTCTGTGTATTTAACATTTGGTTATAGATATCGTTTGTGAAAAAGATTCTTTTTAAGGTTTAACAAAGTTATAAACCATTTCAGAAGAAGTGTTTTTATAAATTTTTTGAGATTTATACTAGTTGTATTTTCAGTTAGATTTTTATGATGATTAAATATAAATATAATAAATATTCCAGGTTTATTTTTATATTTAGATTTTTATGTTCCTTTGTTTTATACAGTTTTTGTGTTTTTTATATTATTTATAGGCTTTAAATTGTTGTTTAAAGAATTATCATATAAATTTTTTGGAGATTACTTGGCTAAAAATAGAATTTATAAAATAAAGAACATTAAATTTATAGATCTTTTTTTAAATAATATAATGTCTAAAGGGTTTAGATTTTTTAATGGTACGAGATTAGTATCTGGTTTATATATGAAAAGTAAAAATTATAATAGAGTTTTAATTTTAATTATATTTTTATTTTTACTATTTTGGGGTTTTATTTTAATTTAAAAATATATGTTTTGCATACATAAGATATACAACTCTATAAAAAAATAACAGTTTTTGATTAAATTATTCTAATAAATTTCTCTATGATATCAACCAACTTTTACTGCTCTTCAGTCAATATAGAATAATAAGAACAAAAAGCTTTGTTATTTTTTTTTGCTTTGATGAATAATGTATATTTTTTTTTTTAAAAAAAAAACAAATTTGTAATTTGTCAAGTAAGAAAAGAGTAAGGAATTTTCAAAATCATTTGTGATGGTGTACACGCACCTTTGAAATTTTAAGCTCATACAATAATTTTTTATTTGGATATTTTTTTGATATAAAAATGACAACGATTTGTGAGTTTCATTTTTTTTTTTGATGTTGGCAAAATCCTATTTTGCCAGTTATTTTTTTGTAATACAAAAAAATAATTATATAATATTTTTCGGAGAAAAATAAAATTTATTGTATAAATTTATCAGTTTTATTCTGTTAAATTTTCTATGTTGTTAGCCATTTTGTTTAATTTAAACAAATGTTGGTCAAACAAGAATTTTGTCTGTGGTTATTATTATGAAAGCCCTTCTATATCTAGTATAATGTTCTTCAACAACATTGAAAGTGCTTACGATATAGTTGGTTCACTGCATATGTAATGATCGTTTTTTCTACTTTACAAATATGATGCGCATATTTCAATTAACATTTGATGACTATTTTTTTTATTTTTTAGTTGTTGGGTGGCCTTGACTTTATCTTCGAATCCAATGAAATTCCTTTTATTATTGGGTATGTGACACTATATACACTCGCGAGGGTCTGTACTGATCCTACGGATTAGCTTCGCAGTGTCTTTTCTGTTAATATTAAAAACAAGCTACATTTAGTACAACCTTGTTGTTGTATTAAATATTTATTTATTTCATCTATATATTTCTCTTCAATAGTTACTGTTTTAAGTGTAATTTAAATCCCATTGGGGGTTTTTAAGGTGCTATTAATTATTATTCTAATGATAAATGTCTAATTTTTTTGAATTATTTTGTATTTTTTTTTTGAAAGAAAACTTTTACCAATTTTTTTTTCAAAAAAAAAATAATAATTTTGCTATGGTTAGTAAAGGAAAAAAAATTATTTTTTTTTAGTATTTCAATGAGTTATGTTAAAAAATTGATTTTTTTTTTCAATAAACCTCTGTATGGGGGGGGTGGCTAGCTTTGGCAAAAAGTGTAGATTCTGTTTTTTTTTTAATGAAACCTATTAATGGTGTACAAAAAAAAAATGAATTTTCCTGGTATATTCTAGTGTGAAAATAGACAATTTTTACTGCGCTTCAGTCAATATATAACAATATATATATATATATATATATATATATATATATATATATGTAGTACACATATAATATTAGTAATGTACAACGTAAGTTGTACATTACTTATATATATTATATAATGACAAAGAAGTTGTCATTATATAATAAATATATTATATGTGTACAACACATATAATATTAGTAATGTACAACGTAAGTTGTACATTACTTATATATATTATATAATGACAAAGTAATTGTCATTATATAATAATTATATATATATTTATAAACACACGTGTGTGTTTATAAATATATATATACGTATTAAAGAATATACATGGGGGCCCGGGACCCCATGTATATTATGTATACTTAATATGGACTAGCGCAACAAATAGTTGCGTTAGACCATATTATATCTATAAAAAATATACCATGTAATTGTAAATTATATGTTAATTTTTTTTTTGGGAAGGGAAAAGGTTGTAGGACGCCTAGCGGTGCCAGAGCGAATGGCGGTCACAACTAGGGGGTCCCGACAAAAAAAATTAATATATAATTCCATTCATTACATGGTATATTTTTTATATTATGTATTATTAATAGTTTAAACTACGTTTAAACTAAATAATTCATAATATGTTATATGTATTTTTGTACTTAGTACAAAAATACTTGGAAAAATGAGATTTTTCCAATATTTATTTAATTATTGTACAATAGATACTCTATTGTACAATATTTGCGACACGTGAAGTGTCGCTTGTAATATACAACACTAAGTGTTGTATATTACCATATATTTATAAACACACGTGTGTGTTTATAAATATATATATAAATTTATATATATAAATTTAAATTTTTAAATTTAAATTTATATATATAAATTTATATATTATATAAAATTTATAGTGACAAAGGAACTATAAATCGGCCGAAGGCCATTTTTTTTT